ATGCTACTACCGTACTCTCAAGAGGATTGGCCGCCAAAGGGATCTATCCAGCAGTAGATCCTTTAGATTCAACGTCAACTATGCTCCAACCTCGGATTGTTGGTGAGGAACATTATGAAACTGCGCAAAGAGTTAAACAAACTTTACAACGGTACAAAGAACTTCAGGACATTATAGCTATCCTTGGGTTGGACGAATTATCCGAAGAAGACCGCTTAACCGTAGCAAGAGCACGAAAAATTGAGCGTTTCCTGTCACAACCTTTTTTTGTAGCAGAAGTTTTTACTGGCTCCCCAGGGAAATATGTTGGGCTAGCAGAAACAATTAGAGGGTTTAAATTAATTCTTTCTGGAGAATTAGATAGTCTTCCTGAACAGGCTTTTTATTTGGTAGGTAATATTGATGAAGCTACGGCAAAGGCTGCGAACTTATAAACGGAGAAAAAATTAAATAAATGACCTTAAATCTTTGTGTACTGACTCCGAATCGAATTGTTTGGGATTCGGAAGTGAAAGAAATTATTTTATCTACGAATAGTGGACAAATTGGCATATTACCAAATCACGCGCCTATTGCCACAGCAGTAGATATAGGTATTTTAAGAATACGAGTTAATGACCAATGGTTAACGATGGCGCTGATGGGAGGTTTTGCGAGAATAGGGAGTAACGAGATCACTGTTTTAGTAAATGATGCGGAGAAGGGTAGTGACATTGATCCACAAGAAGCTCAACAAACTCTTGAAATGGCGGAAGCTAACTTGAGGAAAGCTGAAGGCAAGAGACAAACAATTGAGGTAAATCTAGCTCTCAGACGGGCTAGGACACGAGTAGAGGCTATCAATATGATGTCGTAATTCAGTTAGTTGGTGTGTTCAAATAAGCAAAATAAGTGTATAAACATAAGTTCTGTTTATATACCTATTTTGCTTCTGTTGCTTAAAACGAAAATTAAAAATAAACTCCAATCCGATCAAGTAGAATCGGCTTCTCATGCAACGAAAGAATTTTAAATTCACAAATTCAATTTAGAGAACTATAATAGGAGTAAAAATATACAAAATCAATAAAAGTGATTGAGTAGAAAAGCTCATTACATTATATATGCTGGTATCTTATCTAATAAGTTCTGCCTACTATTGGATTTGAACCAATGACTCCCGCCGTATGAAAGCAATACTCTAACCACTGAGTTAAGTAGGCCTTTTATCATCCCAAAAAAAAACAAATGGGGATCTATCACATTGATGGATTATAAATTGAATATTGCTTAATAAGCAATACCAATCAAAGAGATATGATCTTGTATCATGTAATATTAACCTTGACAATAAATTATCTACATGATAAAATATGTATCACAAGCATAAGGGCTGTAGCTCAGTTAGGTAGAGCACCTCGTTTACACGCGCGCCAATGTTTTTCAGAGGAGTCTATTTCGCAATGTATGTCTTACTCTATGCTTTTTGGGAACAAAAGAAGAGAACAATAGCCTGACAAAGGGTTTGGTCCTATTCAGCCGCCAATCCAATATAGAAATAGAACCCATCATTGATTTGAGATATTGATAAGGTGAATACTTATTCAATGCTAATCCTAATGAGTATAAGGACCTCAAAAAATTCTCTTTTCGTTCTATCCTTATGAACTTTAAGGTGTATAAAGTTTCATATTTGATCCAAGCAAAGCGACAGAGACTCCATTTAACTTAAGTTTATCTAATTTAGGACAAAAGCAGACCTATGTCAGGATAACCCTTCTTTGAAGCACTTTGGTCGTGCTCCTGTATTGAAATTCACAGAATGAATCAAAGCACGTGGAGCCATGTTTATTTTTTTTATTAAAAAACAATATGGTAGAATAACGATATTTATATCGGTTAACGAAGGAGCCCAATGCAAAAAAATGCCTGTTGGGTCTTTGAAACAGTTCAAATCATATTGATAATAAGAAGTTTGGTCTGTTTTACCGAGAAGGTCTACGGTTCGAGTCCGTATAGCCCTATTTAAAGTTTAAAGAATAGCCTTAGAAAAATAAAAGTACAAGAAATAAATGAAATAAAGTAAAAAATAGAATAATAGAGATATATATATTATGTAAAAAAAAATAATAATTCTCTTTGTAAACCTTGTAAAACCTTTTTCTTTAATTCTTTAGAGATAATCTGAAATGCGAGGAAACGAAAGATTCTTATTTGTATAAGAGGAATATATACTTCTATTTATTCTCTTTATATTGAAATATAAAGAGAATAAATAGAAGTATATGGAATAGAATTTTTATTCTAGCAGATGTAGATAACTCTCTTGAAACAAGAGATATACCACAATATCCAAACGAAACTAAGTGGTTCGATCAAAATAAATGGGTGTTTTTTCTAAATAGTTATGGATGGGTTGACAATTAATTCTAATTCGGATTGACTAATCCGGTATATTTTCCACATTACATTAATGGGAGTACGTCTATGTTTCTGCTTTACGAATATGAAATTTTTTGGG